TGCGGATTTTCAAGAAAGGGAATCCTATGATATGCTGGGAATCCTTTATGATAATCATCCACGCCTGAAACGTATCTTAATGCCTGAAAGTTGGATAGGATGGCCTTTACGTAAGGATTATATTGCCCCTAATTTTTATGAAATACAAGATGCTCATTGAATAATCAGAAACTAATCTTCACTTCTACAACTCCAGATATTCAAAGAATTTTTGTACATTCTCTTCGAGATCAAACATAGTAATTGAAGTTTCATTCACATATTATTTTTTTTTTTAGTTATTGGGTGGGCTAAATAAAATAAATACTAAAAAAAAAAATTAGAGGATTCATTGAGATTCTCAAATTTTGAAGATACTTTTTCGAATGAGCCGAGCCACTAGGATGAAACTAAAAGAGTTCCGCATTATGAACTATGTACCGCGCACATCACTTAGATGGGCTATAGAAAGTAACATAGGAGGAAATGAAGAAATAGAATCTGAAAAAAATATAGAAGGAAATGAAAGAGGATCATATTCTATTTGTACTGTATCTGAAATGAACTTTGGCTATTCCCATCCTTCAACTCCTCTAGACTATACTTTTTCTCTTTCAACTAACTAATTTAGCCTTTCGAATATGTATAAAGTATTAACGTTTTTTTTGAACAAAAGGAGACACAGTATGGACAAATAAAAAAACAAGAGGAAACAAAATGGAATTCTTTTGTATACTTTATATACATATGATATATATAAGGGGTATATCTCCGACATTTAGATGGATAAATATGTATCACGATTTATACTATTAATGAATATGTATGTCGACCCATATCAATTAATTTTTAGAATATATACTCATACAAATTACTCATGTGCCAGGAACCAGATTTGAACTGGTGACACGAGGATTTTCAGTCCTCTGCTCTACCAGCTGAGCTATCCCGACCATTCACGACGCATCATCCTCATTTTATTTTAATATAGGACTTGGGTCTATGTCAATTAGTCAATTAGAAAAACGAAAAAGTATTACAAAGTATTATACAGGATCTAATAGAATTTCTTGGATCTTCAAAAATAAATTTTCAAAGTTTCAGTACAGTACAAGTAATGATATGTATTGTTAATTATTCAAATTTAATGGATTCCTTGCTCAAATCATTTGTACTGTACGCGTATCATATATATCACACACAAGTCTTGTGATAAGAAAAAATTTTCGCTCAGATCCATTTGTGAAAGAAAAGAGTAGAATGAGAATGAATGATAAATATAACGAATTTTGATTTGAATCGCTAACAAAACGATAAAATGAAAATAAATAATTAGGGAGTCAACCGGGTCGTTTTGGGGATAGAGGGACTTGAACCCTCACGATTTCTAAAGTCGACGGATTTTCCTCTTACTATAAATTTCATTGTTGTCGATATTAACATGTATAATGGGACTCTATCTTTATTCTCGTCCGATTAATCAATTATTAAAAAGATCTATCAGACTACGGTGGAGTGAATGGTTTGATCAATGAATATTCGATTCTTTTTTCAATTTTTAATCGATTCACAACAAGTCTTTCATTTTTCATATAAATATAAATATAAAAAAATACAGATTTGGGTCGTCATTAATCATTTTGAGATAGTATTTCAGTACTATACGTATGTATATAGGTTTATCCTTCATCCTTGCTGAAGTTTCGATGGAAGGATTCCTTTACTAACACAATGCAGCCAACTCCATTTGTTAGAACAGCTTCCATTGAGTCTCTGCACCTATCCTTTTTTATTTTCGGTTTATGAAACCCTTGTTTATTTTCATAAAACAGGATTTGGCTCAGGATTGCCCATTTTTAATTCCAGGGTTTCTCTGAATTTGAAAGTTCTCACTTGGTAGGTTTCCATACCAAGGCTCAATCCAATTAAGTCCGTAGCGTCTACCAATTTCGCCATATCCCCTCTTTTTTTTGATGTGATTAAGATCACATCATGATGCCGCCCCCCCCCCTTTTCTTTCATTTCTATTATGCTGGACCGGTTGAATTCATTAGATACCGGTTCCTATATTGAAAAGTTTTTTCTACTATTTTATTTCTTGTATATTTTCTTTCATCTCTATCGGAGACCCGTATTTGGTCCAATCAGAAATGATTCTATCATTTCTATATCATCAATTCAATATAGATCGCATAACATATATATTATAGTATAATATATATTTATTATACTTATATATGCCCCTATTTCTACCGTTTTTAGCGTGCAATTTTAAATACTTGAACGGTCGATTCTTTTTTTTTTTTTTTCGTCTTAGCTTTCACCTTTCCGAATGAAACCAGAGGAGTGTTTCATTATGATCTGGATTGCGCTTTTATCTTTCATGTTATTCTTAGGGCAGGCCTTCTATAACATAACAAAAAAAAACATTATAACATAACAAAAAAACGAAAAGGAAGATTTGAGTATTATTAATTTTAAATTCAATTAATAGCCATAACTAAAACTAATAAAATGGCTATAACTAACCATTCCGTTAATTTAGAATTAGAAGAGAATTCAAAATAAAATTATTTATTAATTAAATATGAAATTATTTCGAATTATATATAATAAATAATAATATTATAAGATTGTAATATACAATAAATATAGAAATGTAATATACAATAAATATAGAAATAGCAATAAATATAGAAATAGAATAAGATTCTAAACTTAATTACATTACTTTACTCGATTTTATTTAAAATGATATATTAAAATATATTTTAAAATTAAATTAAAATGAAATATATATATTTCTATATATAAAATATATATGAAATATAATAAAATTATGTAATAAAAAATAGTAAACATAGAATAGTCAAAAAAATCTTACCATCTAATTAAGCTAATTAAGATATTTATTATTGATAAACATATATTTGAGAAATAGATCAAAATTTTATATCGCGATATTTAATAATATCGCTATATTAATAGGTATGTTCTATAATATTCAAATATCAAATATGTTTGGAAATTCTAAAATTCTATTTTCTATTCTTCCTTATTTTTGATATTTCTATTTTTCTATATATCATATTTCTTATGAATTTCTATTTTTCTATATATCATATTTCTTATGAAATAGCTAAGAATGAACAGTTAATATCTCAGTAGTTTACTAAATTAGTATACGTGTACAATTTATGTTATGTGAGCCCGCTTAGCTCAGAGGTTAGAGCATCGCATTTGTAATGCGATGGTCATCGGTTCGATTCCGATAGCCGGCTTTTCTCCGTTTGTTTGATTTTTTATTTTTTACATAATTGATAATGTGAAATCAAAGCGAAAAACTTCTTTCCCTTTTCCCAAGGGTCACCCTATCATCTCGTAGGAACTTCCAATTATGAATAAAAATGGGATTGGAGGAGTTCGGTCTCTGTAGAACAAATCAATCAAGAAAAGAACCCTGAATTTTTTTTATTATTATTTTAAATTCTTTTTATTTATATAATACAATTATTTATATACAATAAGGTCCGGATATTGATACAATTCCTCTAATTATTCTTTGTAATACAATACTTCAGTAAATTTCGATTAATTTATCATATTTTAGTTTAGTTTTAATTTTGTTTTATGAAATTTCATAAAAAATAAGGAGTCTTTATGTCACGTTACAGAGGGCCTCGTTTCAAAAAAATCCGTCGTCTGGGGGCTTTACCGGGACTAACTAGTAAAAAGCCTAGAGCCGGAAGCGATCTTAGAAACCAATCGCGCCCCGGAAAAAAATCTCAATATCGTATTCGTTTAGAAGAAAAACAAAAATTGCGCTTTCATTATGGTCTTACAGAACAACAATTACTTAAATACGTTCGTATCGCCGGAAAAGCCAAAGGATCAACAGGTCAGGTTTTACTACAATTACTTGAAATGCGTTTGGATAACATCCTTTTTCGATTGGGTATGGCTTCGACTATTCCTCAAGCCCGCCAATTAGTTAACCATAGACATATTTTAGTTAATGGTCGTATAGTAGATATACCAAGTTATCGCTGTAAACCCCGAGATATTATTACAGTGAGGGATGAGCAAAAATCTAGGGCTCTGATTCAAAATTATCTTGATTCATCCCCCCGCGAGGAGTTGCCAAACCATTTGACTCTTCACCCATTCCAATATGAAGGATTCGTCAATCAAATAATAGATAGTAAATGGGTCGGTTTGAAAATAAATGAATTGCTAGTTGTAGAATATTACTCTCGTCAGACTTAACCCCAACTAAAATAACAAGGGTTCGGACAATTTTGACCTCTCCATTTTGGCTTAAGTAAAGGGACCCGGGGTAAGTAAGGTAAGGGGTTTGATCTGGGGATTTTGATCTCATTCATGTATCATAGATCGGTAGGGGATTTTCATTCCTTGTCCATTTTGCCCAGTATTTTTCGTACCACAGAAGATTTGGATTAGGAATACATAATCGATATCAAAGAAAAGAAAGGTCTAACTGTTGGAGTATACATTCTTATTTGATGCATTGCAGTCAGTAACATTGGTGAATTAGGTGAAGAGTACGGAAAGAGAGGGATTCGAACCCTCGGTAAACAAAAGTCTACATAGCAGTTCCAATGCTACGCCTTGAACCACTCGGCCACCTCTCCTACATAATGATTATGGCCAAAAAACCGAGTTAATAGTGAGTCATTCATATTATTTTGGATAGGTATCTACATTGAATTAAAATTATTAAAAAATTGAACTCTAAAAATAGAAAACTTTTCATCAAAGACAAATCCTTCCGCATAAATCTTTTTTGTGAAAAATTGTAAAATAAAGATATATCTATTCATGTTTGCGAAGATGGGGTTTCCGCCCTTTCTAATATTTATACCGGATTTAATCTCTCAATTGAAACGAATTCAACGATTGATCCATTTTTTTAGACTGTGTTTAATGGATATCTTTAGATCATTATTCAATTTTCATAAAAATTCTAAAATGCCTTTCCAGTTTTAGATTTTTCAACAACA